TTAATCGAGATTCCGAAGAGGCAATTTCGCCTCTCCCATCAATAGGTTTAGCGAGAGCATTTATAACACGACCCAAGTAAGCCTCGCTCACGGGTATCTGAGCAATTCTTCCTGTTGCTTTTACAAAACTTCCCTCTTGTATCATCAGCCCATCGCCCATTAATACAATCCCAACATTTTTGGATTCCAAATTCAGAGCAATACCTCTAGTCCCTTCTGCAAATTCAACTAATTCACCTGACATTATTTCACCAAGACCTATAATACGAGCAATCCCGTCCCCCACTTGAACTACGCGACCTATATTCTCAATCCCTACTTTCCTATTATATTGTTCAATACGTTCGCGGAGAATTTTATTAATTTCGTCGACTCGAAGGGTTGCCATTAGTGTTTCTTGAATCTTTTTTTTTCGGAAGCAAGGGGAAAAATAATGCCTAAATTCTAAACGAAAGTAGAAGTTCAAGGCCTAATAAATTTAATTATTTCTTCCATTCTATGGCCCCGAGAATGCCAATATTAGCACGAATCGTACGAAAATGTAATTCGGTATTCAAACAACTATTCAGAGTTCCTAGAGCTCCTTGTACGGCTTGTTGGAAAACTCGCTGTCGGACCTGATTCATCGCCCTTTGTTTTTCAAAATAAAGGGTTTCGTTTTTAGACTTTTCTAATTGTTCCAAACTAGTAGAAGTGGCATTAATCAAATTTTCTTTTTCTCGTTCTATCTCAGAGTATCCATTCATTCGATACTCAGCTGCCTCTAGTTCGACTTTCTCTAATCGAAGCCGAGCTTTTTCGAGTTGTTCAAGGGTCCCTCTACGTAATTCTTCCGAATTTTGAATAGTACTTAGGATCCTCTGTTTTCGATTATCTAATAAATCTTTTAATGAAAGTGGATTATCTTGCTATTAAGTTTACAACTTTTATGATCTCTTCCCGAACCAAACAAGAATCTTTCGATTCATTTGGCTCTCACGCTCTTTTTTTTTGCTATGTATTAATTATGGTATGGTTATTTCCATATCTTTTTTTTATATAATGTAATGAGCCTATCCTCTATCCCCTCTTTTCTGTTTGTATTTCAATATACCAAAATTTATATAAAACTAGAAAAATATTAAGAGGACTCTTCCGACTAGATAAAAATCATCATGGTCAGCAAAGTTGTTTCTTTGTTTGTGTTTGCTCTGTTAATTAATAATTTCAATTTCATTAAGAAAAACTAACTAAATAAAAGGAAAATGCAAATTGATAGAATTCCTTTTTTTCTTCAAATCCAATCCAAAAAATTTTTCTTTTTTTATACATAGGTCGTCGATTCGGCATTGAAAAAAGGGCAGGGCGCCCCTCTAGTATAGTAAATAGTTATCGATATGAGTGTTCTATATCAGATAAATTCTACACTAGCTATTTCCCGTTTAAAGCATTTCGATACTAATACTAATATAGTTGTAGAAAGAGTACCCCTTTTGCCTGGACTTCAAGCAGTTTAGCTTTAACCGTGTTAATGGTCTCGTATTATTGGTCTATAGAGAATCAAAGTCAATTTCCCAATTAGTCGCGAAATGCTATGGTTCTTCCATATGATTTCTGAAGTTATTCAGAAGTAATTCGTCGAGATCGTGCACCTTTTTTTAGTTATCCTAAAATAAAAAACATTCTAAAGTGCAGCCGGATGGATCCAATCTATTCTTGAAATAAACAACTCGCACACACTCCCTTTCCAAAAAAAATCAATACACCAACCACTATAGTTAGATTTATTAGATTTGTTGCTAAAATATCGGTATTAAGCCCGAAACTCCCCGCGAATGGCCAGTGAGCTAAAAAAACGAAAAAATAGGTTACATTTTTCATATGCTCTCCTCTTATAGATAGGACGAATAAAGAAGAAAGTTTTTCGATCACTTACACTTACTTCGCTCGCCCTTTTTTTTTTGATCAGTTTTTTTAATGCAATTTTTTTTTAATGCAAATAGATTCAATCTAATAATTTCTTTTAGATTAAGTCTTAGGTGTCGTTTGACCTGTGAAAGATTTCCTTTGTTGAAATGCTCCCAAAATTCCTAAAATAAAAGGAAAAAGACTTTCCACTGTCCTAAACTAAGGACGGGAAGGAAGAGGGCAAACATATCCTCTAAATTGATCATGCTCAAATCAGCCCTTCCTGGGGTTCCCGGGGTATTGTCTGTCCTAATAAATAAAGAATTCCCGGAATAATATAATAAATAGGATTAAATTATTAATATACTTGGAATTATAGAAGCAAATACCTATTTATTTACTAAAAAAAGAAAAAAGTATCTAACCTAAAGGACTCATTTTCTTTTTTAGGATTAAACAAAAGGGTTCGCAAATAAAAGGGCTAGTGCCACAACCAGTCCATAAATTGTTAAAGCTTCCATAAAAGCTAGACTAAGCAATAAAGTACCTCGTATTTTCCCTTCTGCTTCTGGCTGTCTCGCAATACCTTCTACAGCTTGTCCTGCAGCAGTACCTTGACCAACTCCAGGCCCAATAGAAGCAAGCCCTACGGCTAATCCAGCAGCAATAACGGAAGCAGCAGCAATTAGTGGATTCATGGTGAGTTCCTCGTGTAAAAAAACAAATGGTTAAGGATACAATCAACCAAGAAATTATTACTTATAACTTCTAAGCTCTATTGGGTAGAAGTAACTAAAAAGTACAAATTGAAATGATAATCGAAATCGTCCGAACTACTTCGAGATCTCGTTTTTAGTTTCTAATCATTAGAAGTTTGTGTAAATCCATAAGATTCTTATTATTCCATTTCTCTTTCTTTCCAACCAACCACTTTTTCATTCCATCCTTTTTTTTACTCTTCGATATCTTTGAGTTCCCTTTTTTTCCCCTTCATCTAATCCATAATAAAAGACGAAATACAGGAAGAACCCCTATGGAAATCGAACTAACCCAAATCCAATAGGAATCAAATCAAGATATACAATTGCTAACAAAATGCTGGGTAGAAGTGAATATGGAATCCAATTCCATATAGAAGGGAATTCTATATATCGGATTAGATAATGAATCTAACTTAGAAAGAAAAAAAAATCCCATATACATATGTTTGTTCTATTCTGTTTGCGTATTTTCTCATTTTCTATTGAATCCGATTCCAAAATCATTCCTTAGAAAGCCGCATAAAAGATGGCAGTCTTATAGACATTAAGGATATAGATCTAACCGGATTCCGCCCCCTTGAATGCATATATACTTTACCAATTCCGTAATAAAGTCTAGTCTATTTTCTCTCCTACAACTCTAGGTTGTATATTCATACACATTTCGAACTATTTAGTTTTCCAACCAGAGAAGAAGGATTATCTGGAACCATGCATGAATTGGGCTAAGCTAAAAAAAGACTATTTCGAAAACTAGTCAATTCAATGATGACCTTCCATGGATTCGCCTATATAGGCTGCCGCTAACGTTGCAAAAATAAGAGCTTGAATACCGCTTGTAAATAATCCAAGAAACATGACCGGTATGGGGACTATTAAGGGGACTAAAGAAACAAGAACAACAACGACTAACTCATCTGCCAATATATTTCCGAAAAGTCGAAAACTAAGCGATAATGGTTTTGTGAAATCTTCTAGGATGTTAATTGGTAAAAGGATTGGGGTTGGTTTAATATATTTCTCGAAATAACTCAATCCTTTTTTGCTAAGACCCGCATAAAAATATGCCGCTGATGTGAGTAAAGCTAAAGCAACAGTAGTATTTATATCATTCGTGGGCGCTGCTAATTCCCCATGGGGTAACTCTATAATTTTCCAAGGTAAAAGAGCACCCGACCAATTCGAAACAAAAATAAAAAGGAACATAGTTCCAATAAAGGGAACCCAAGGACCATATTCTTCTCCAATCTGAGTTTTGCTCAAGTCTCGAATAAACTCAAGGACATATTCGAAGAAATTCTGGCCGTCGGTCGGGATAGTTTGTGGATTCTGAACAGCTATGATAACTGAGCCTAGCAAGATAGTAATTACGACCCAAGAAGTGATGAGTACTTGAGCATGAATTTGGAAACCTCCTATTTGCCAATAGAAGTGTTGGCCTACTTCTACACCCGATATATCGTATAACTCCTTGAGTGTTTTAATGGAACATGGTGTAATATTCATATTGTCCTCTGATAAAAATGGAACTTCAAAAAAGGAATTCTTTTGATTCAACCATCTCTTTCTCAACTCAGCAACTTGAAGTATTAATCTTATATTTGGAATACCAAGAAATCATATCAGATCATAATATATAGCAATACCCTCTAATATATATCAATATTTCTTCTTTTATCTATGCAAAACAAAAAAGAATAGTAACTGATCCCATAAATCCACGGAGTTGCTCAAGAATTAACTATTCTTCTTAATCTTAATCAACGATTTCTTATATGGAGAGAACGGCCTTCACAAATTGCAAATACTAATTTGTTAAGAATCAATCGAATTGAAGTCATAGTATCATCGTTGGCAGGAATCGATATATTCGCGAGATCTGGGTCACAATTTGTATCGACTAAAGAAATAGTAGGAATCCCCAAAATGTCACATTCCCGAAGAGCTATATACTCTTTTTGCTGATCAAGGACGATCACAATGTCGGGCAACCTCGTCATATATTTGATCCCGCCGAGATATCTTTGCAAGGTAGATAATTTTCTCTTTAAGATTGCCACATCTCTTTTTGGGAGATGGTGGAATTTTCCCGTCTTTTCTTCTGCTCTTAAGTCTCTAAATTGAGAAAGTCTAGTTTTGGTAATCGACCAATTCGTTAACATACCACTGAACCACTTTTTATTAACATAATGACAACGAGACCTTATTGCAGCTGATGCTACTAAATCCGCTGCTCTTTTTTTGGTACCAATAATTAAGAAGCTTTTTCCCTGACTTGCTGCATCAAAAACTAAATCACAAGCTTCTGATAAAAAACGAGCCGTTCTAGCGAGATTTGTAATATGAGTACCTTTCCGCTTTGCCGAGATGTAAGGTGCCATTTTAGGATTCCATTTCTTAATACCATGACCAAAATGAACTCCCGCTTCTATCATCTCTTTCAAATTGATATTCCAATATCTTCTTGTCATTTTTTCCACACTTCCTTTTTTTTGTCTTACCGTTACGGAATTGATTTCTTTTTGAAGATTAAGAAAGAGCCGAAATAGCTTGAAATAAATAATAATTGTTTCGATGGAACCTTCTACACTGACTTCTTTTACTTATTAAAATTAAAATATTAAAATACAGTTAAAATACAAAATCTAAAATCTGACCTATTAGCATTCTAAGGTCAAAAGTCTAGTTTAAATTAAACTAAAAAAAATAAGGCTATGTATCCTTAAATCGTATAAATGGAGGTAAATCGGGGTTCTGATGTCTCAGAGAAATTGTTTGTTACATTAGAATCAGAAGAAACTAATTCTGTATGGAGAAACAAAATATCTCTCATTTCCGATGCGAATAGATTTTTTTTTTGAATTTCGAAATAAAGGTTCTTGTCTTGTGGGGAACCATGCACAAATTTTTGGAATCCGGTACCAACAGGTATAATCCCCCCCAGAACTACGTTTTCTTTCAGGCCTTTCAACCAATCAATACGACCTCGTAGGGCAGCTTTTGCTAAAACTCGAGCAGTTTCTTGAAAACTTGCTTCAGATATAAAACTTTGGGTATTCAGGGAAGCCCTTGTTATTCCTAATAAGATTGCCCGATAATAGATCGATTCATCCAAAGCCCGCCCTACTCGTTCTGCTCGCAATAGTCCTATTAATTCCCCTGGTAAAAAAACATTAGACATTCCATCTTCGGAAACCCGTACTTTTGATGTTACTTGGCGTATAATAATCTCTATATGTCTATTATGGATCTGTACCCCTTGGGATCTATAAACCTTTTGGATCTTATTAACCAAAGAGATACGACTTTGAGCTATGGTTAGCTCAGCTCCAATCAAGAATCCCCAGGGAACCCCAAGAATTCTTGGTATATGGTCATTCCAATCCTCAATTCTCCTTTCGAGATTCGGCGATAGTGAATCAATTGAACGCGCTTCGAAGATTTGTTCTACTTTTGGAAGACCCTGCGTTATATCACTAGATCTCGATTTTTCATATATAAAGGTAACTAACCTATCTCCTTTGTAAAGTGTTTTTCCATAATGACCATGAACAGTTGCTCCTATAGTGGCCAAATAAGGTTTAGCTGCTCTTATAACAAAAGAGTCCATATTAACAATGAAAATTTGACCAGATTTTTTTATGTGCGATTTAAATAGACATACATTTTCGCAAATAAATTGCCCAAGGCGAATTATTGCCAATGTCTCTTCCCACGAGTTATGATGGAGAAAGTGCCAATTCAAATAGAATGGATCCAACACGATGTTACTGTCGAAATTGGAAATCCTTTTATTTTCATCTATTAAAGAGTATTTAAGTCCTTGAAGTACTTGGAAGATTTGTTTCAAATTGTCAAGGAACAAGTATTTTTTTAACAAGATCCGATTATGCGTTAATAAATAGTAAGATGAAGAAAAATTCGATATACTAGGTGCAATAACGCCTAAGAGCCCAAAAATATCTCGAATAGGAATTCTAGGATTCGATTCTTTTGCCGCATTGGGATATTTGGAATTCTTGAATAAACCAATTCGCGAAGAGTTGGATGCCGACAAAATCATCAAAGACGGGTATTCTTTATTTCGATTCAACAAGGTGCCAATAGTTTCTTGATGTTGGCTAAGTGATTGAATCTTCCCCTTGGAATTGGTATTGTTCCGATCTAAACTATTATTGGGAATGGGCCCTGCACTTGTCATATGATACCTTCTTCGTGTATACGAAATAGTGGACTTGACTAACTCAATTCTTAGGAACTCCCGAATCAGATCATTTGTTTTTACCTCAACAAGGGAAGCACGAGCCCCCTCTTTTTCTTCTTGTTTCCAATTCACTACTAAGCAAGTTCGAACGAATTGACTATTCGTGTGATAAATTCTTTGAGTTAACTTGCTATTTTCATGAGAAATAAAATTGACAAGTCGAAGTTGGAGATTATCCTCTTCTTGCAGGAGATCTTGCGGGAAAAGTTTTGCGAAATTTCTCCCTTCGTTTATTTCATATGCGACTGCAGGTCGAACCGAAACAAAATATTTTTCCTTGCTTTTGAGAATTTTTTTCCGTTGAACATAAACCCAATTTTTCCTTTTTTTTGATTCTTTAAAATCTTTTTTTTCTTTTTCTGGTGGTATCAAACTGCCACCTAATATCTTATCTGCCTCTTCAAGAAAATGAATATCTCCGGAAAAAATTTGGAGTTCCGTATGGCTTTTTTTTCTCTTCACTCGGACCAATCCACCTAGTCGACTTCTTGTATTTTTTGTGAGTTGTGTATCCACTCCTATAATACTATTGTCAAGTACCTTTAGTGACGAGGATCTCGGCAAGATATGCAGTTCTTGAAGAATGAAAAAAAACCGCTCTATTTCTTTTTGGTATTTTAGACTCAATTCTTTTGTTCCCCGATGCTCAATAAAACCCTCTTTTTTTAACATGGAATCTTCCTCTGGGCTCCCATATTCGTCCTCTGAGTCTTCCTCTGAGTCTTCCTCTGAGTCCTCTTCTAAAGTCCCATATTCGTTCTCTGATTCATCTTCAGGGCTCCCATATTCTTCTTCTGAGTCTTCCTCTAGAGTTCCATATTCGTCCTCTCGGGTGTTATATTCGTTCTCTGAGCTCCCGTATTGTTCTTCTGAGTCTTTCTCTAGAGTCCTATATTCGTCCTCTAGGATCCCATATTCAGCTTCTAGGGTTTCATATTCGTTCTCTAGAGTCCTATATTCGTCTTCTAGGATTTCATATCTGTCCTCTCGGGTTCTATATTCGTTCTCTGGGCTCTCATATCCGTTCTCTGAGTCTTCCTCTCGGGTCCGATATTCTTCCTCTAGGGTCCTATATCTAAATTTAACAATTCCAGAACCCTTTTTATCCTTTCTGTATCGTGGATCGTCAAAATAAGCAAAAATCGTATTTCTACGTAAAACACCCATAAAGGGTATTTCAATCGAAATCCCAAAACAAGATATTAGCTCTTTTTCTTGTTCTTGATGATATTGTAATGGAATGACGAACCTATTTCTTCGCTTTTTCGCCAACAAATCCGAATTCTCTTGAAGAATAGAAGGATAGATAAAATTCCAATGACTGTTGGACACGATTCGATTTGGCGTTAAATAATCAAGAATTTCCCTATCTTTTTTACCAAAAGTATCCAACAGTCTAGGGCTTACTTGATCATTAACCATTGAGAGGTCAAAGATATATCTTCCGTCAACAGAAAAAGAATAAGTATTCATTTGATCTTGATCCTTGTGGAGCGAAAAAGATGCTATACTAGATTCACACATACTTACTGACAATATCCATAAATGGCTTGTTTTTGGTAATCGACGAAGATTACCATATTGATATTCGGGCGCATGGTAAACATCAGTACTCCAGTGCATTTCCCCGTCTGATTCGGAATAAATATGCTTTTGTACCTTTTCTTTAAAATGCAAAGTGGATGTTCCGGCACGAATCTCCGCAATTACTTGTTCGGATTCTACATATTGATCATTTTGCACTAGAATCAAGCTTTTTGACGGAATATTCACACTATGTAGAATAGCCTGACTCTGAATAGTTACATGCAAGTCTATATAGCATAGAAAAGCAGGCTGCCCATGACGGGTACGTGTGGGGTGAACCAAATCCTCATTGAATTGGATTTTTCCATTCGAGGGGGATCGTACAAGGTCGGCAGTGCCCCCCGTGAATACTCCACCTGTATGAAAAGTTCTTAATGTTAGTTGAGTCCCGGGCTCCCCAATTGATTGACCCGCAATAATACCTACAGCTTCCCCCAATTCGACCAGATCGCCATGAGTGGGACTCCGCCCATAACATAATTGACAGATCCAAGATGTGCTCCGGCAAGTAAAAGGAGTTCTAATATATATTGGTTGTGCTCGAAACGGTTGTGCTCGAAAGGCTGTTATGAATCGATTAACTAATCCAATTCCAATATCTTGATTTCGAGCAGCAATGCATCGTAAACCGATATATATATCGTCTGCTAATACACGACCAATTAGTGTTTGGACAAAAAGTTTTTCCGTCATCCCCTTTTGAGGACTCACAGAAATACCTCGTATAGTACCACAATCTCTTCTACGCACAATAATATGTTGCACTACTTCAACAAGTCTACGTGTAAGATATCCAGCATCCGCTGTTCGTACAGCAGTATCTACAACTCCTTTGCGGGCTCCGTAGCAGGAAATTATATATTCTGTCAAAGAAAGTCCCTCGCGTAAATTGCTTTGAATAGGTAAATCAATCATTTGTCCTTGAGGGTCCGCCATTAACCCTCTCATACCTACTAATTGGTGTACCTGGGATGCATTTCCTCTGGCTCCTGAAAAGGACATTAGATAGACTGGATTAGAAGGATCCGTTATCCGAAAATTCGAATTCATTTCTTGTTTCAAATATTCACTTGTAGCATACCATATCTCAACAGATTGGCGTAATTTTTCTACCGCGTGTACAGCCCCATAATAATAGTGTTTCTCCAAAAGAAAACTCTGCTGTTCCGCGTCTTGGACTAACCACCCTTTAGAGGGTATTGTTAAAAGATCTTCAATTCCTAAAGAAATCGATGTAGTAGTGGCTTGATGGAAGCCCAGAGTCTTTATTTGATCCAGTATATGGGATGTATATCCCATTCCGAAATGATCTATTAATCTGCTAATAAGTCGTTTCATAGCAGTTCCGTCTATCTCTTTATTATGAAAGACCAGGTTGGCCCGTTCCGCCATACATAAGTACCCCCCTTTTTTGGCTGAGTAGGATTCGACAATTGCTGAGTAGGATTCGACAATGGGCCTGAGTCAGTGATTCGAAAACTTAATTTACCCCTTTTCCTCATGGATTTGGACGGCAAAAAAGATGGTACTTGCGAAATCGGAATGCCCCCCGAAAAGGGCATCACCGAATCTAACTTCCTTGTTTAGATAGTGTATGAATAGGCTCGACTAAATCCGTGTATGGCTTCCTCTATTTCTCTATAAAAAGAAATATGACCAAGAGTAGTTCGAATGTATATAGAACGGGTTTCTTTTTTTCTATTTCCCACTATTAGATAGTGGGCATAAATCTCATGATAAGTCCCAAAAGATTCATATTGAACTTCAATCGGAACTTCTGTTGACCCAATGACGCGTTGATCTAGTTTCCATCGAAGCCACAAGGGACTGTTTAAACCAATTCGTTTCTGTCTATAAGCTCCCAGTGCATCATAGGAACTAGAAAAATGGGGTTCTTTATTCTTCGTATACTTATAATAATTATTCTTATTGTAATTTCCTTTTTTATTTGGAGAGTTTCCGCAACTATTATATCTGTTTGCACAAATACCGCGACGGCTTCCAATCGTTAATACATAAAGTCCGATAAGCATGTCTTGGGTTGGCACGCAAATAGGATCTCCAATAGCGGGAGACAGGAGATTCATATGAGAAAACATAAGTAAACGAGCTTCCGCCTGAGCTTCCAAGGATAAAGGTAGATGAACAGCCATTTGATCCCCATCAAAGTCTGCATTGAAACCCTTACACACTAATGGATGTAAACAAATAGTACGCCCCTCAACTAAACTGGGTTGGAAGGCCTGTATGCCTAATCTATGCAGGGTAGGTGCTCTGTTCAACAGTACAGGATGCCCCCGCATAACTTCTTGAAGTATTTCCCATACAATGGGTTCCTTTTCCCAAATTTTCCTTTTAGCAATCCTGACATTAGAAGTAGCACGTTTCGTGATTAAATCGCGAATTACAAATAGCTGAAAAAGCTTTATTGCTATCTCTAGAGGTAATCCACATTGATGTAATGAAAGCGAAGGACCCACAACAATGACAGAACGACCCGAGTAATCGACCCGTTTCCCAAGCAGAGTCTCGCGAAACCTTCCCTCTTTACCCTCAATTACATCTGAAAGTGACTTGTATACTTTATTGTGACCATTCCGCGTCAGTTGCCCGCGGGACCCACTATCAAGAAGTGTATCCACAGCTTCTTGTACCAATTTTTCCTGGCACATTACTAAATCTCCTGGCGCTAATTCACTTCTTTTTAATAGATAGGCAAGGTTGTTATTCCGACGGATAACTCTCTTATAAAGTTCATTAATATCCGAAGTCACTACTTTATCCCCAGACCTATAAACAATGGGTCTCAATTCGGGAGGAAGAACCGGTAATAAGCACAAAACCATCCATTCTGGTTCTACATTTGTTTGAATAAAATGTTTCGCCAATTGCATGCGTCTAATCAAAAAAACTTTTCTTACTCCTCTTTTTCTATCTTCCCATTCATCTCCACTATACCCCTCGTCTTCTAATTCCTTCCATTCAACCAACGAATTCTCTATAATGATTCGCAAATCCAAATCCGCCAATTGTTCTCTAATAGCACCTGCTCCTGTCGCAATTTCCCGATTTCGAAATGTTGCAAAGCCTGGGGTAGAAAAAAAGGGGGAAATGCTATAGTTACAGGATGAAATTTCATCTTCGAATAAACCTCGTAATCGTAAGAAAGTGGGTTTTTTAGCGCTGGGCCTAGCAAAAGAGAAATTGCTGTATACTAAGCCCTCCAATTTCTTAAGCGGTTTATCTAAAAGATTCGCGATATAACTAGGAAGACCTTTCAAATACCATACATGAGTCACTGGACATGCCAGTTTGATGTATCCCATTTGATATCTTCGTATCCGAGAATCAACAAATTCTACCCCGCATTTTTGGCAAAATCTTTCGTCTTCGTTTTCAGCTACGTTCGCTCGAGAATTTCCACAAGCACAAATTCCGCTTTTTATGGGTCCAAAGATTCTTTCGCAAAACAATCCATCTTTTTCTGGTTTATCGGTTTTATAATGAAAAGTGGAGGGTCTTGTGACTTCGCCAACGACTTCCCCATTAGGTAAGATTTTGTTAGCCCAAGCCTTTATTTGTTGAGGGGAAACGAGTCCAATTTGAAGTTGTTTATGTTTATATTGGTCAATCATAAAATAGAAATAAGAAAAAATTTTTATTTATGCCGATCAAACATCCTCCCTATTTACCTGAAAGTTCTTCTCAGATACAAGGAAATGGTTCAGTTCTAGAGCCAAAGATCGTAGTTCTCGAACGAGCACTCGAAAAGATTCTGGAGGATCCTCGTGATTAGGCACTCTTTTTCCCCAGATCGTAGCATTAAGTATTTCTTGGCGAGCTATAAGATGATCAGATTTATAAGTAAGTATTTCTTGTAAAATATGAGCAACACCGAATCCTTCTAAAGCCCAAACTTCCATTTCTCCTACCCGTTGTCCCCCTTGCTTGGCTCTTCCTCGAACGGGTTGTTGGGTAACAAGCGAGTACGGCCCAGTAGAACGTCCATGGATTTTCTCATCAACTTGATGAATTAATTTTAAGATATAGGACTTCCCTATTAGAACAGGTTGTTCGAGGGGATCTCCTGTTCTTCCATCAAATATTCTGCTTTTTCCCGGGTACTCGGGTTCAAATACCCATGGATTTTTTGTTTGTTTACTGGCTTCATATAATTCCGAAAACACAAGTTTTCTTGAAGCTTCTTGCTCATATCTCTCATCAAAGGGTGCTATTCTATAATGTTTCTTTAGCAGATCCCCTGCTAATCCGAGCGAGCTCTCAAATATTTGTCCCACATTCATTCGTGAGGGTACTCCTAAGGGATTGAAGACCATATCAACAGGCGTTCCATCTTGCAAATAGGGCATATCTTGCCTAGGCAAAATTTTGGAAATGATCCCCTTATTCCCGTGTCTTCCAGCTACTTTATCCCCAACTTTAATTTCACGTTTCTGTAAAATATATACACGAATCATTATGTCGAGGGGATCCCTCTGGATCCATTTCACATCGATAACGCGCCCTCTTCCACCTATAGGTAGTTTGAGAGAAGTTTCTTTTGAAGTGGATACCTCAAGACCAAAAATGGCCCGTAATAACCCAGCTTCCGCGATATACGACGATTCACTCGCTATCTGAGGCGTTAATTTACCTACTAAAATATCGCCAGTTTCTACCCAGGATCCCAACCTCACAACTCCATTTCTGTCCAAATTGCGGAGGAAATGTTCTTCTAGATGTGGTATTTCTTTAGTGATTTTTTCAGCAGAGCCTTGGCTTGTTGTATCCGTCTGAATTTCATATTTTCGGATGTGAAAAGAGGTATAAATATCTTCACATACCAAACGTTCGCTAATTAGTACTGCGTCTTCAAAATTGTAACCCTCCCACGGCATATAAGCTACTAAAATGTTTTTTCCTAAAGCAAGTTCCCCACCAACTGTAGCTGCTCCCTCCGCTAAAATTTGCCCTTTTTTAATGGATTTACCACGCGTAACCTGAGGTTTTTGGTGCATACAAGTATTTTTGTTAGAACGCTGATGGGTAACTAAAGGAATACTTATAATCTTCCCACTACTTGATAAAAGGATCTTGTGACTTTCACTAGAAATGATCTTTCCCTCGCGTTCGGCTATAACGGAAACCCTAGAATCTAGAGCTGTTTGGCGTTCCAATCCAGTTCCAACAATGCACTTCTCGGACCGAGAAAGTGGAACTGCTTGGCGCTGCATATTAGAACTCATTAAAGCCCTATTTGCATCGTTATGCTCAATAAAAGGAATAAGAGAACCTCCAATAGAAAAATATTGGAAAGGAAAAATACTTCTAACATGAATCTGTTCCCATGCAATAGTCAGGAATTCTTGACGGTATCTAGCTGGAACAACCTGGTCTTCCTGAATACCCTGATTCAAGGATAAAGAATTTCCTGCTGCTATCATATAATATTCATCTCTATTTGGTGATAAATAAACCACCTGTCTCTCTTTTTTTTCTTTTGCTTTCTCCGATATTTCATAAAACGGACTCTCTATAGATCCCCACCAGTGATCAATTCTGGCATGAATTGCTAAGGATCCAGTAAGTCCAACATTGATTCCTTCGGACGTGTCAATTGGACAAATACGCCCATAATGGCTCGGATGAATATCTCGGCTCCGAAAACTCGCAGTTCTCCCCGTTAATCCCCCAGGACCCAAACAACTCACTTTTCGCCCATGAACGGTTTGTGTCAATGGATTGGTTTGATCAAAAACTTGAGATAAGGGGTATGTCCCAAAAAAGGTCTCATAAGTTGTTATTAATAAAATCGAAGTTGAAGTTGGAGTTACCAAAGTTTGTGGAGTCGGTTTCGATTGACGTATGAATACTCTACGGATAGTTTTTTGAACCGCATGTTGTAAACGGCCAAGAGCCAGTCCGAATTGATCTTGTAATAGATCCGCAACCGAACGAATACGTTTATTTTTCAAGTGATTCATATCGTCATCGTCAAGTATACCCGTTTCAAATTTCATTCCAATCAAATGATCCGTAGCAGTCAATACATCTCGTGGTAACAAGAATGTATTGTTCTGAGGTATATCAAGATTCAGTCTACGATTCATATTTCGTCGACCAACTCTTCCTAATTCACATTTTTGTTGAAAAAATTTCTTTTGTAATTCCTCACATAAGGACCCCGAAAATACCAGGTCCCCGCCTACACAAGCAAATTGTTGATAAAACTCCAAAATAGCTTTTTCTTTTGACTCAATCCTCTTCTTCTCCTTAGCATTCAGGAAAGACAAAAAAATTTCGGGGTAGGAAACATTATCTAAAATTTCTCTTAGATTCAAACCCATAGCTGATAATAGAACTAAAATAGATATCTTTTGTTTTCTACTCACGCGAGCCCATATCCTTTCTTTTTTATCAATTGCTAATTCCGATCTTCCTCCCCAATCTGATATTATAGTCCCAGTGTATATAGAAATTCCCTTGTGGTCTAATTCCGAGCGGTAGTAAATACCAGGACTTAGCAATATTTGATTGATCACAATTCGGTATATTCCATTTATTATAAAGGTTCCTAAGGAATTCATTATAGGAATGTTTCCAATAGAAATGGTTTGCTTTTGCACATCGAAACCAAAAATTAATCGCGCAGGTACATAGAATTCAGAAGAATAGGTGAGTGATTCATACACAGCATCCCTTTCTTTTATCGCGGGCTCTAGCAATTGATACCCTTTCGCAAATAATTGAAATGCAATTTCGTGATCTGGATCTTTAATTGTTGGAAACTTCTCAAGTTCTTCTGCCAAGCCTTGATTAATGAACCTACAAAATCCCTCGAATTGTACCTGACTAAATCCAGGTATTGTGGACATTCCCTCATTTCCATTCCGGAGCATCTTAATCTTAAGTTTCCTATTTATCGAAGAAAAATTCCATTATCAGCTCACTCTTCATCAATCCCTACGGATCAATCTAGCAATCATGGAATCTATATTCCGTTTACTGAATCACATGAAATTCTAGGGAACTCCACATACATATTTCATATATGTATTTCATACATATGAATCGAGACAATTTTGACAAAAGTTCGAATTTGGCAGGAGTACAAATGGAATGAAAATGAATTGATAAAACAGTCCTAGAAAAAAATTCTTCCACTTAAACTTTACTTTACAATATTCTAATCAGATTGGATAGGAAAGATTTCTCGTTTTATCCCCTTTCATAGAAAGGGAAAAATCATAATAATTTATAAGCACTAGAAAGTTTGACTTTAGTTCGATTTAGAATAGCACACTTAGTTTAATTTTCAAAAAGAATTTGAAGGTTCTTTTTTGTTTCGTATCGTAGTAGTAGAATTGTTGGAAAATAAAGGATTTCGTTGTAAAATCCTAAAATTCCTAAAAGAAACTACTTACTTTATTTTTTAAGTACTTACCAATCTAGTTATCCACCTATCCATATATCTTTTATCGTAATTTCACTTGGATGGCCCAAAAAGGCCGGGCCATAATCTATATCAGAGCCAATTTCCTCTTTTTTTTATTTAAGATATTTAATGCAATGAAAAATTAAAGCACGATTCCCCCTAGGAATATGTACATAAGGGGGATCCATATATAATAATCCTGTTCGGATCTCAAGTTTACATATATACAGATTAGGAAAACATTTATTCTATTTTATTATGCCATTAAAAGGAATGGGGAAGAGAATATCAGCCATTGACTACTGCAATTCAAAAAATAAAAAGAAAATTCTAGTTAATGGTTCCAATTTGTTCTGAATTTTACAGCCTGTGACTGGAAATTCACTTTTTCTACTTTATCATCTCGATAGAATAGAAAGAAAAGGGAAGTTTTCCAGTGTTAGCAATGTGTCTTTTAAGATGGAATCCGTCGAGGAGAATAAGCGAAACAGAACCTAAAAAAGCAGAAATCAATTTTCTGAAAAATATTGGAAAAAAAAGTAAGTAGAATTTTATTCAAAATAAAATAAAGGGCTTTTTAGTATAGTAAGAAAATGCGAATGAATACTTGTTCTTTTCTCGATTTTAGATCGGATTTTTTGGCGGCATGGCCAAGTGGTAAGGCAGGGGACTGCAAATCCTTTATCCCCAGTTCAAATCTGGGTGCCGCCTGATCAAGAAAATACTTAGGATTATAGTCCTGATCAAACTCGACAAATTCGTGCCCCTACCCATAAGTTGGGGCAGGGGAGTAACTAGGTCTGGCGATACTAGATTTTGAGAATTCATACCATAGTTCTATCCTGAAACTCGGGTTTGTTTTGGCAGCAGTGGCCCAAAGGGCTACCAATAGGGATAAGGTAGCGTTTCCTTCTTCTTTTTTTAATTTGAATTTATTCGATTCAGGAATTTAAAACTACGAGGCTAAGATGTCAGAAATCCTTGTTTGTATCCAAAGGGCCCTAAGGGACATTCTTTTTTCAATCTAAGATGAGTTCGCGAAGAAATATCAACACTTCTTAATTATCAGACATTTTTTTATCGTACATCTTATGCTATCTACATACACTAAAGTAAAGGCTACTGATTCTGTCGAGAATCAGATTGAATAGGCTGATCAAAAATCAATTTCGGAGTTGTGGATAAGGTTTTCTCACTCTTTCATAGAAAGATAGAAAGCAGGGCAGTAGGGTTTAGGTCAAAAAATAAACAGGGGTAAGGTAGATATTCAATAAATATTTAGCTATCCTAATTTTAGGATATATTCCGCCGCCCTTTGCTTATAAAGGGGTGGTAACAAAAGGAAGAAAAAATTTCTCTATTCCCGCGTCTTCTACTCAGAACACCCCCTATATTCTTTTTAGAGAAAGAGCTATGTATCGTATTTATACTTAATACTCTCCAATTCTACTAAAAATCATATTAAGAATTTGTTAGGAGTAAATTGCTTTAACCGATTCTTCCATAGTCTTAAGGCAGAATGGCTTTTTGACTCTGTACCCTTGATTCCACTATGATTATTGATCAATAGTGGAATAATTCCTTTATAGAAATAGGAGACATAATTTACATGGATATAGTAAGTCTCGCTTGGGCTGGTTTAATGGTAGTCTTTACGTTTTCTCTTTCGCTAGTAGTATGGGGGAGAAGTGGACTCTAGGGATACTACTAATTGAGTAGTCGAATTGTAGTCTCCACTCTTTTCTTTAATTGATTGTTTTGCATTAATCATTTTGCCAAACTTTTTTCTCTATTTCTTTAGTTTTGTTTCACTCTTTTAAGAAAGAGTTTCTTAAAAGAGTCATTCTATTCTACTATAAATAGAAAATAGAATAGAAAGAGCGATTGCGATTTGCGATTATAGTAATTCAGAATTTCTACTAGAAGTAACGAGTCAAAATAAAGTTCTATACATAACTATACATAAGAAAATTATACTTTCTTACACGAAGCTATTCATAACATATCGAACATTTTCCATTTAGGCTCTTTTCTTATTCTTAGGATAAATTTTATGTTCTTTTTTTTTGTTTTGAAGGACCCCGCGTGAAGCATCTCGAGGCATTTTTAAGCATGAAAGATTCGCAGGTTTTTCCTTTTACTTTTTTCTTTTATTATAGTCTATTCTCGTATTATTTTTCTCCCCCTCCATGGATTTTTTCAACGAAGAATTGTCTTCGATTTTTTTTTACTGAATTTCAATTAAGTGGATGCAGTGAAAAAAAAAGTTGAATTAGACTGCTATTTCAATATACTAATTTATTCTATGTAGATTTAAGATAATCTAATAGAAGGAATCCAAAGTGTGGTAGAAAAAACTATATGTAGTTTTTTCTACCACACTTTATGATTCCAACCGGATCCTTTCATTTTAGACTTTTTTATTTTAATCCCTTTTTCATTTTTTCAACGATTAATTGGAATTCCAATTAATCATTTTGGCTGGCCGTTTTTACATAAAGAATAAGTAAAAACCCAGTAGGAACTAGAATGAACAATGTAGTAGCAATAAATGCGAGAATATTGACTTCCATAACTTCTCTATTCTTTTTTTCACAATAACTCGGGATGTAATCCCATGGAGAGGAAAAAAGGGTATCCTGTAAATTCAAGGAGAGGACTTGCATTCTGATAATACTGAATCAATTCAATATTATGAATATCGGATCTATCAAATCAATTCACGGTTGATAGTGGAATAATATAACATAGGAAAAGAAAAACCCTTATCCATACTAAGACCAAAATAGGTTTTTTGATTGGATTCGGAACCCCCTCTATTTTTCACCCTTTTCCACTTTTGCTTTTCTATATGTATAACCCAGAATCTTTCTTATCTTATATTAGCTAATTTCTCTTCCTTTTTCTTTTTCTTATAGTTATACATACAATTATGTATGTATTATATGACCGACTTTCTAGGGGTCACATAGACATCCAAATAAACAGTAGAAGTAGAAATGAGATCGAGAAAAGAGGATCTTAAGTAAAAAAGATCCAATATTTTAATTTAGGAAAGGGGTGTGGTTTACCCCCCAAAAAGGAACTAATTATATTAAATGCATTCTCGAATAATAAACGAATACGATTTATGTATGAATTCTGATAAAATCCCGGTAATCTAATTATACTAATCCACGTATGATATGTATGTCTTTCCTTATCAACCGGAAGTAGTGAAAAAAATTCCTATACCGCTCTCTTTTTACTGAGAAATGCGAAATAAAAAAAGTAAAGTAAGGGCGCCCCTATAGATATTTGATCTTGCCTCCTACCCCCCTTTTCAGGGAAATTTTTGATGAAAAAAAGGAAAGATTAATTTGCCCGTTCATTGAACTCTAGTTCGGGACTGACGGGGCTCGAACCCGCAGCTTCCGCCTTGACAGGGCGGTGCTCTGACCAATTGAACTACAATCCCTGCGGGGTGTATGGCATATCTATTCTTAAATAGAACCATAAGAAGATTCGATTCGTCTGTCGTATTCTAAAAAATAGACGAATCATATTCTTCTTTATTTCTATCGATTAGATCCTTTTTTTATGGAAGAAAAAAAAAACGGATTTAGTTCATATTCACAAAGCCCTAGATTATTGGGCCGAGCTGGATTTGAACCAGCGTAGACATATCGTCAACGAATTTACAGTCCGTCCCCATTAACCGCTCGGGCATCGACCCAGGAAGATTTTATTCTAGGGTTTTTTAGAATCTATGACTAACCTAACCTCTTTTTATAATACTCCCTACCCCCAGGGGAAGTCGAATCCCCGCTGCCTCCTTGAAAGAGAGATGTCCTGAACCACTAGACGATAGGGGCATCCAATAGACGATAGAGCCATATACAACCACTCGTCATTATATTATAATGATAGTATGAGCAGTTTTTTAGAATTGTCAATATACTGGAAGAGTATAACTAGATCAAAGCAAAGAGTCTTTCCTACTTTAAAAAAGAAAAAAGTGAATGAATTTAGTAAAAAAGTAGTTTATCGGATTCGAACTAATAACTTCCCTCTTACCATGGCATTACTCTAGTACTAAACGAAAAGCCCTTTATCGGATTTGAACCGATGACTTATGCCTTACCATGGCATTACTCTACCACTGAGTTAAAAGGGCTTTTTATTCAATTTTATTAAAAAATTAGCTACATATCGAGATATAGAAGTTTATTCTATGGAGATTATGTAAACATGATCTCGGACGACTTCCCAAACCAAAAACCGGAATTGAGGAGGAGAACAATTGTGAAATCGGATACAATAATGGGACAAAAAGAAAAAGGGCCAAAGGGGCAATAAGAAATGCTGTTAAAAAAATGGTAGACTTTGTTTTTTTATCTTTACGCTATTCACTTTTCACGTGCTCAGAATGTTCTGCAGAATTAGGGACTTTTTTCTCCTATTGGCGGATCGTATAATGAGAACTTTCTCCATTTATGTTTTATTTCCCCTAATTCTAATTGGGTGGGGTATAAAGGAATTTGCGCTCTTCATATATCCATATGGTTGGGTATTAATTTTCAGTGAAATACTTCTTATCTGTTTTGGTGCGGGATTGAAACAATTTTTAACAGGCACTCTTTGGAAAAACCTTAGAGTTCAAAACTTTTTAAGAAAATTTAAAAAGTTTTGGACGGATTTGTTGAAGCCATTTTCAACAGGTACCCCTTGGAAATGGAGTACTTGAATATTCTACAAGGATTCTGGTGCATTTTGAACAAACTATGTTGGAGTTTTCTCAATAATTTTATTTTAACGAATTTCTACTGCAGAGTAGAAAAATTATTCTACTGCCTCCCCAACAAAAAAGAAAAACCATATCCTACATACCGAACTCCTGCAGGTTCAAGGTTTTCCATTTCCGAACACTACGAAAAAGGAAGATTCTGGATTCTTGATCCTAAGGTGAAAAGGAAGGGAACAGATACCCAGATTCTTTGTTCAATTCTGAATAAAAAAGAAAAGGAAGAAAGAGATTTATGGGAACTGTATTGCTTACCTATATCTCTTAGTGTATATTGTAGGAATAATCAAACTCGTCTTTAGAATACGATCCTAATCGAAATGCATACATTTGGTTCATACGCTATTAGCATGGTAAAAAGAGATGTATTTTACAGACTAGAGAGAGGCTATATAAATCCTAAAGTAAAGTAAAGGCCCGCAATTAAAGTACCAACTGCTCGCTCTCATGAACTTTCTCCGTTTGATTCGATAAGGTGGAATTCGCCTCCTTCTCGAATGGCTATCCTTGACAAAAGGTAGCGTTGGTATCATAATCTACATGTAGCGGGTATAGTTTAGTGGTAAAAGTGTGATTCGTTCTATTCGGAATTTGAAATGATATACTTAAGGCATCCTTAAGTTTTTTCTATTCATATTCCGATAAAAACTTTAGTTCTTATAAAGGGTTTAATCCTTTTCCTCTCAATAGCATATTGAGGAAGAATATACATTCTCGCGATTGGTAGCCAAAGACTTTTTGAATTTGCATGCAAAATAAAAATTCGATTATGAATACAGAGTCGCGAAGCATAATTTTGCATTGGATTAAGTACTCCAATTGAATAAATATGAGTAAAGGATCTATGGATGAAGATAAAAAAAAGGTTTATTTCCAATCGTAACTAAACCCCCTTTTGTTTAAAAAGGAAATGGAAGACCAATAGCTAAAAATGATAGTTTTGGTTTACTAGAACCATCAGTATATTGTTTCAGCTCGGTGGAAACCCAACTCTTTTCCTCAAGATCTCTTGAATGAAATTAGGGAACGAAGTAAGTAGATTAGATAGATATTTAGGAGAATTTCTATCTCCTATTCTATAGGGATCATCTAGAAAGCGGAGAGCTTTGGTTCCATTCAGACAGAAAAGCTGACTTAGATGTTAAGTGGTGAGAATATCCATAAAGGAGCCGAATGAAATCCAAATTTCATGTTCGGTTTTGAATTAGAGACGTTAAAAATAATCAACCAACGTCGACTATAACCCCTAGCCTTCCAAGCTAACGATGCGGGTTCGATTCCCGCTACCCGCTCCATTCTGTATAAATTCCGTAGAAAAGACTATTCTATTTGTCTAGACATGATAGAGACTTGTATTCAACCTTTTTCGTCCACCTTCAGCCCTACAGAGCGGAGTAGAGCAGTTTGGTAGCTCACGAGGCTCATAACCTTGAGGTCACGGGTTCGATTCCCGTCTCCGCACTTAGCGGTCCATATAAATGGACTATTCTATTTGTAAAGTTGAATTAGACTGCTATTTCAATATACTAATTTATTCTATGTAGATTTAAGATAATCTAATAGATATGGTAGAGAGCTATATCCAACCCAACCTTTTTTTATTTAGCAGGCAGAAAAGAAAAATAAAAGAAAAGCATAGTCTATCCCCTTTAAAAGCAGTTTGTCTCTTGTTTGTCTCGGCGAATTCCCGGTTTATGGAACCCCCTCGGCAAGTTTGCTTTTTGCCTCCAAAGCACTCTTTTTTTTTTTTGAATCAGGTGCAAAGGAAGGATAAGATAGGAAG